TTTCAAAAAATCATGAATTTCGGAGAATATTAAAAATTTCATCGAAAACTTACAGCAGCTTGCCAAACAAAGGCTAAGAGAAAAAAGAATAGAGGTATAATAGGCATAATGTCTATGAGTGGATTGAAAAAAGCATAAGCCTCGGGCAATTTGACGAAGAAAAAACTACTCGAACTCAAATAAGGGATAGAATTAAGACAGATACAGATTAAACTAAAGATATTAAGCATAACAAAAATTTCGTTCTTGTAGATTAGATAATTTGATTTTGATTGGGTCATTTTTATAATATAAGGTAAAAATGAAAAAGGCAGGCCAAAAAATCCTTCTTTTTTTGAGCTCTCCCAAATCAAAAACCCTCTTTCAATTCTCAAACGAGAATACAAAGAATTTTACTTTCATACAATATCTTAATTGAATTCCATGTAATGATCAATTAATTTTTTATTCTATTTCTCCATGTATAGAAGCCTAGCAACAATATATTACATACTAGAATTGACGAATAACCAATATTAATATTATATTAGTATTTATTAATGTTGAATAGAAATATAAATGGGGCGTGGCCAAGCGGTAAGGCAACGGGTTTTGGTCCTGTTACTCGGAGGTTCGAATCCTTCCGTCCCAGACCCTCAGAATCAAGTGTCAAATACAGTTGGAAATAAAGATCTTTATTTTTTAATTCAAGAATCAAGAATTTTTGGGTTAATTATTCATCATTCATATTATAGGCGATACTCCTACTATTCAGATAAATATGAAGTTCATATTAAAGTTAGTTCCTTGAAGGGTCTCTATTCTATTCCCCAAAACCTAAAGTAATAAAAAAAATGGTGTAGCCTAATTCTACATTTGACTTGCAATATACTAAGTAAGGCATAAAGCTTTTCATTTTATACGGATTTTGCTTTATTTCAGGTTCAAGTTCAAGCCAAGAACCTTTACGTCAATTCTATGGTAGATACGAAAAGATCAGACTTCCTATGATTATGATTTTTTAACTTCAATTTTTATGATATAAATCTTTGCTTTGTTACTCGAAAAAGTGTGATAAATTTATATATTATCGATAAACTTTCCAACCTTCATGGGTCATTGGAATAGTTTATTTTTATTTGATTAAAAATATATTTTATTCTGGAATTGGGAAAATTAATTTTATAATTTTATTTATAATTTTATATTATATATATTATGTATTGTATTTCATTATATTCATATGATATGGAGTTAAAAATGGAATCCTTGCTGAGTGAGCCCTTTACAGAAAGTAAAGTTAAAGTAAGGAAAATACTATATATAATATATTAAATATATAATATCTATTATTATATATAATATCTATTATAATATATATAATATAATAGATATTAATAAAATGGATATAAAATAGAAAGCATATTGGCCGACCATACCATATGATGTATCATAATACATATTATATAAAAATATCCTAATACATATCAGTTGATCCAATGACTATTCATGATTTCATATTGAATCAATTCCATATCGGTTTTGAAATTAAATTAGAGAAATGTTATGGTAAAACTTCGTTTGAAACGATGTGGTAGAAAGCAACGTGCGACTTGAAGGACATGATTTACTGTGGATTTTTACATCCGCCATTTTCTATACGAATGAAGATGCTCTTGGCTCGACATAGTTTGTTCTGTTTTACTAGGAACCTAATTTGTGTTGGGTTCTAATCTAAAAAAAAGTACATGATGAAGCTCGAGCAGAAAGTATTAATTCATTTACCGGGGGAAGAATCTAGGGTTAGTGACACTAAAAATCAATAAGTTGAACCAACTTTGTAAGTATATCCTCCATATATAAATTGAAAAGGGTTAAAATTCAAACAAGTTTAAAATAAAAAAAGTAAGTAAGATTTGTCGGAATTCGTAAAACTATTTCGATCATAAAGTGTATCACAAGGGAATCAATCTCTCATATTTCTTTCTATAGAAAGAAATATGAAAAAAGCAAAAGGTATGTTGCTATCTTTTTGAAAGGAGTAAGTATCGCCGAAGTAATGTCTAAACCCAATGATTTCACAAAACAAGGATAAAGGATTCCGGAACAAGAAAACACTATTTTCAATTGTCTCAACAATTGGATCAAAATAAAATGCGGAATAAAAATTGATTTGAGACGAGACAAACAAAAGAGGTTAGAGACGGCTCAATAAATATCTAAGGATTTCCTCAGAATTAACCAACTTGAGTTATGAGTACGAATGAGATTTCTTTTTTTAAGGAAATTTTTAAGGAAAGAGGAAGAAAAAACTACTTTAATCATAGTCTAATTCATTATTTATTCATTATTTGATATAATTATATAGTATATAGTTGCTGTTATATACAGAAATTAGAATCATTTTTTCTCGAGCCGTATGAGGATAAAACCTCCTATACGTTTCTAGGGGGGGCATTGTTTATCTACATCTATCCCGATGAGCCATCTATCGAATCGTTGCAATTGATGTTCGATCCCGAAGAGAAGGAAGAGATCTTCGAAAGGTAGGTTTTTATGATCCGATAAAGAATCAAACCTATTCAAATGTTCCCGCTATTCTATATTTCCTTGAAAATGGCGCTCAACCCACAGTAACTGTTCATGATATTTTAAGGAAGGCAGAATTATTTAAAGAAGGAATATTGGATTAACTGTTAATTTAATTAAAAAATTAAAATTAAAGTCAAAAAAATTTTAATAAAAAGAGAGGGTCCTAGCATCTATCTTTGTGTAATTATTTCTCCAGAATTTGTTTGTTCTTTTTTTGCTCACTTATTATAATTTATTTTTTATTGTTGGAATTTACCGACAAAGACGGGGTCAATTTAGGTTATTGTACCTCTATTGATTGAATCAACTCGATATTTTTCTATACTCTGCCTTTATTTATTTTTGCATTAAAATTTCTTTTCTTACTTATATTGTGCCAATCCAACACAAGGCCTTAATTTGATTTATTAAGAATTTTTTTATCAGCATTCTATTCATATTGACAATGGCGTACCGAACAAATATAATTCGATCGTAGATAAATAAATAGATTTGTTTATTCCTGCCCCATATTGCTTTTTTCTTCGCTTTATCCTTAGTCAAAAGTTAAATGATGTGTTTACTTAATTTACTGTCATACAAGACGTATAAAAAAAATGGAATGGATCAAGTGTTTTTAATCCAATTCTACTTATATTTAGTGGATTGGTGTTTATAATTGATTAAAAAATTTTTACTTTAATTTGATTTGTTGCTAGTTCAATGTTTTTATTTTGGTGGAATCCTGTATTGCAATATTGCAATCAATCCCATTTTTTTTTTATCGTGTCTGCAATTCGGGTTGCTAACTCAACGGTAGAGTACTCGGCTTTTAAGTGCGACTATGATCTTTTACACATTTGGATGAAGCAACGAATTCGTCCAGACTATTGGTAGAGTCTATATAAGACCACGACTGATCCTAAAAGGTAATGAAGGAAAAAACAGCATGTCGTAATAATTTTTATAAAAATAGAACTTTTAATTTATCCTTACTTAACTGTAATATATTTTATATATGTTATTTATGTTATTTTTGGAAGGAGACAAAGGAAATTCATATTTACAGTTGGGTCTAGTGAATAAATGGATAGAGTCTTTTAGGCCTAATTTTGGTAAAACAAAAAGCAACGAGCTTATATTATTAAATTGGAATAATGACCCGATCTAATTAGATGTTAAAAATAGATTAGTGCCAGTGCAGAAAAAGAGTTTTCTGCGAGTGAATAATTGATTCTTTTTATTTATTTTATGAAATAAATCCTAACTATTCTCTATTTATAGGTTGGAAACGGATGTGTAGAAGAAACAGTATACTGATAAAGTAAAAAGTAAAGAGAATCAAAATTTTTCCAAAATCAAAAGAGCGATCGGGTTGCAAAAATAAAGGATTTTTTACTCTCTTGTAATTTTAACGAAGGAAAAACCCATTGTATAGAAAAGGAGAGGAAAGAGATCCTGTTGATTGGATTCTAGGTCTCCGGGGTATAGGTTTTTACTATTCTTACTATATATACTGTAAGTATTATATCTACATAATTATAATTATAGACCCTGTTCGGACCATATTGCACTATGTATTATTTTATAACCCCAAAAATGCCTCTTGTCCTATGTCTCTGTTTCAAGTCAAAATTTAAATGGAAGAATTACAAGGGTATTTCAAAAAAGCTAGATCTCCGCAACAACACTTCCTATATCCGCTTCTCTTGCAGGAGTTTATTTACACACTTGCTTATGATGATGGTTTAAAAGGTTCAATTTCTTATGAACCCATAGAATTTATTGGTTATGACAATAAATCTAGTTTAGTACTTATAAAACGTTTAATTACTCGAATGTATCAACAGAATTTTTTGATTTATTCAGTTAATGATTCTAACCAAAATGGACTCCGTGGGCACATCAATTATTTTTATTCTCATTTTTTTTATTCCCAAATAGTATCAGAGGGTTTTTCAGTCATTGTGGAAATTCCATTCTCGCTGCGATTAGTATCTTCCCCCGAAGAAAAAGAAATACCAAAATCTCAGAATTTACGATCTATTCATTCAATATTTCCTTTTTTAGAGGATAAATTATCTCATTTAAATAATGTGTCAGATCTATTAATACCCCATCCTATCCATTTGGAAATTTTGGTTCAAATCCTTCAATACTGGATTCAAGATGTTCCTTCTTTACATTTATTGCGATTCTTTTTACATAAATATCATAATCTGAATAGTTTTATTCAGAATAATAAAACTATTTATGTTTTTTCAAAAGAAAATAAAAGACTATTTTGGTTCCTCTACAATTCTTATGTATCTGAATGTGAATTTTTATTGGTTTTTCTTCGTAAACAATCCTGTTATTTACGATCAACATCTTCTGTAGCCTTTCTTGAACGTTCACATTTCTATGGAAAAATGGAACATGTAGTGTGTTGTAATAATTTTCAGAAGACC